ATGATTCAGAGTATCATTTCCTATTTGATCCCTTTGAATTCCATATTCGAAGTTGCGATCGGATCTATTCATTAAAAAGAATCGATTCGATACATTTCTTATGTACCCATAGGTGCTATATTGGATTTGAATCAGATTTCGGATCAATCTATATTGATTGACTGCCTCCATTATGTTGTTGCTAGCAAATACCGCTGTTTTTAGTTTGGGATCTTCCAACTCATTCCCGCAGTAGATCCGGACCGATTTTTTTCTGATCCTTCGAGAAAAAGATTCATTCTCCTCATAAAAAAGAGGAGGTAGAACCAATAAAGATTTCTTTTTCGATTCATCTCTGGAGTTGAATACCTCATTCAAGAATCTTTTTTGATCCAACCCGTAGGAATCAATAGAAAAGGCAAATCCCCTATGATACACCAGATCTGGCTCGGTTATTGATAGAGTGAATAGATCCGCCATTTCTGGGAATCTCTCTTCTGATTCAAAAAAATCGTGGCGTAACGCGTATCCCCCTTTGTTCCGGTCATGGAATAGATGAAAGAAATCAAAAAATGGATTTTTGTTCAAGAATGAAATCTTATTGGAACTGTCCATATCCGGTTCATCCTTCGGAACCATATCACATCCCGGATCTGGTTCCGAAGGATGAATTGAGACGGTATCTTGTAAATACGTAATTATCTTGAATATATCAACCATTTCTTTCTTTTCCGCTCGCCTGGAAGGGACAAAAGAAACATCTTGTTTTTTCTTCAACAATTTCTGATCTCTAGTGGACCTCTCAGTAGGATTCGAACCCAGATGAAGTTCTGACCATCTGTCAGAGAAAAAAGAACGAATTGATCTTGTAGGATTCCCAAGAAATTCTTCGATTTCTTCCGGAAGCAGATGATTCTTCATCCGCTTCTCAGGTTCCGTGAATAGCCAGGACATGGAGGAAGATCCAAAAAGGCATTTCGGGAATCGATCTGATTCTATCTCTGTTCGTTCCGTTTGAAGAAAGGAAGGATCCCAAAGAATCGATCTCTCTTTTAGTTGCTGAATCTCTGTTTGATCGATCAATGTGTGATATTCTGAATTCTCATTTCTAACGGAATCGAAATGATCTCTGGATTGATCAGAAGAAGATCCTTTCCATTGGCTAGAATCCGTTACTTGAACGAAAATAGATCTTGTGGAATCATATTGAATATTTGACAATACATTCCGTACCTTGCTAAAAAACCGATCCTTGTTTACCAACCACACATTGTCTAACCAAATCCAATTCTCTCTCGAGACGTTCCTCAAAAAATCCGATTCGTGCTGATTCTTTCCCCAACTAACGAAGAGATCTTGGCGGAATTGCCACATATGAAATTGAGCACAATTTTGCAAAGAAATACCCCACTTGTTTCTCGAGAAGAGATGGGAAACATGCTCAATATCATTGGATTGCATAGTTGCCCCAGCTCCTTGTTGTTTGAAGAAACTCTCCCCCTGAATTGGTCTTTTTTCACGAAAAGCAGACATGAGATAACAAATCAAGTCTTTCCCTAAGATTTCGAATAGCTGTCCCGAATTCAAGTTGATTATGTTTCGTTTCTTCCTCGGAGAAAGACGATCAAACAATTCCCAATCATGGTCCTTGCGGATCGGATCATCCGTATAGGATAAAAAAAGAAACTCCAGATATTTGCTATCTTTCTCTTTGAATGAGATCTCAATTCCAGCTACGGTTTCATTAGATATCTGACAACTAGAATCCCTCTTTTTTCCGATCCGGTTCCTCCACCACCGCGAACCCCGGTTAGATTCAGGCATGATACGCTTTTTCTTTCTTGGGAGAACCCAAGTACTCTCTTGCGGATCCATGAAACAACTCTCAGAAATCTTTTTCCTTTTTGGAAGATACAGGAGCGAAACAATCAACCTATTTCTATTGGAAGACCAAAAAGATTCTTCCAATGTCTCCTTTCTGGGTCCAATGGAATTCATAGGTATAGGAAGAAGCCCTATCAAATAGAGATTTTTTCTTTCAACCATCTCTCGATTGTTAATACGAGATATAAGGACCACTACTACAAGCAGTACTACACCTTTGATCGTGAAATATCGATTGCTTGTTGCACCCTGTGAATCACGTGAAAGTAGGATACTCCAAATTCGGGGGTCAAAGAGTTTCATAAAACGTTCTTGGTGGAAAAAAATGTGAGTGAAAGATCCCACTGAATCGAATTTGATCCATGAATCTAAGAAATAGTGAGAATTCTTGATCTCTCTCAATTCGAATATCCAGGATTTGAATTGATGTCGTTTCATTGATTCCTCCTAAAGATTTCATTTCAATTGGAATTTGGTTATTCACGATGTACGATGATCCCTGTTAAGCATCCATGGCTGAATGGTTAAAGCGCCCAACTCATAATTGGCAAATTCGTAGGTTCAATTCCTGCTGGATGCACGCCAATGGGAACATTCAATAAGTCTATTGGAATTGGCTCTGTATCAATGGAATCTC